TAGCATTTGACTACGTACCACTAAAGGGTTTAATCGCAAACTTGACAGATAACCCAGAAACTCTAAATTATCTTTAGATAATTGATTTATATTGAACTTTTGCGATTGAAACCATACGGAAAAATAACATTGCCATAAATTAACAAAATAATATTGCCATTTATTCATCAGAAGCGGCGTATCCTTTGTTGCCAGAATGCATCTTCCGCGATATCTAACATAATGTATGAAAGGATCCTTGAACAACCCTAGGATCGCCGGAAAATTATTAACAAAAACTTTTAAAAAATGTTGTATTTTTCCATAGAATAAAATTCGCTCAAAAAGGACTTCATAAGATGTCGATCGTAAATGCGAAGACCGCTTGCGTAGAAAAAAAAAGATGGATTCGTATTCACATACATGAGAATTATATAAGAACAAGAAAAATCTTGGATTCAAAATTGATTTTTTTTTAATATAAAAATTCTTCCAATTGCAATACTCGTATAGACATAACCGAAAAAAATGCAAAGAAGAGGCATCTTTTACCCGGTAACGTAGGGTTTGAACCAAGATTTCTAGATGGATGGGGTAAGGTATTAGTACATCTAACACATAATTTAAATGTACTAATTTGTCTTCTAAAAAGGGAAATATTGAATGAATTGATTGTAAATTATAAGATTTTTTTAATTGTTTTCCTTGGAAAAAGGATCCTAATCTTAGGGAAAATGGAATTTCTACAATCACTGCAAATAAAACAGATATCATTTGATAATAGAAAAGACTGGTATGCCCCAAAAAGGGATTTTGATTCAAATCCTTAGTGGGAATAATCAAACGATTCTGTTCATACATTCGAAAAATTAAGCGTTTCACAATTAGTGAACTATATTTTTTGTCATAATCCGTATTTTCCAAGAAAATAGAGCGATTTCTATTTAATCTATTTAAACCATGATCATAAGCAAGTACATAAATATACTCCCGAAAAAAAAGTGGATATAGAAAACTCTGTTGCCGAGCCCCATCGAACTCTAAATATCCTTGAAATTTCTCCATTTGGATTGAAATTCGATTTGAACTAAAGGTAAAGTCTTTATTTTCTTGAGTTCTGAAATGACACATAGTGCGATACAGTCAAAATAAGGTATTAGACTACGAAAGCAATAGATACCTCATAAACAGGTAGACTGCTACCCGGATTCTCTATCTTTAATAGGTTTCTGTTCGTTATATTATAGAATAACAAAACAAGATGATTAGAAATCCTTTATTTTTTTAACCTAATCGCTCTTTTGATTTTGGAAATATATATATTTTTTATCAATATACTGCTTCTTTTACACACTCCAACCTAACCCAAATGGACTAGGTAAAAAAAATAATTAGGACTCATGAAAAAATTGACAATAACACGCAAGAAAAAAATGCCTTCCCATACCCGTATTAGGCACTAATCCATTTTTAACATTTAATTAGATCGGGTAATTTTTCAAATTACGAATGGAAGCTCGTTTCTTTTTTTTTTCCTGGAATAAGGAAAACTGGTTTTTTTATCCCATCCATTTATATTTATTCACTTGACCCAATTTGGAATTCCTTTTTTTTTTTTTTTTGCGACATCGAAAACACAGGTTGTACCGATCAGGAAAGCAAAAAAAAATGTTATCTGAATTCTCCCTTGATACGACATGCTATTTTTTCCATTCATTCCTTTCAGGATCAGTCGTGGTCTTACAAACTCTACCGCAGATCTGGACGAATACTTTTCTTCATACAAATGTGTAAAAGGTGCTAGTCGCACTTAAAAGCCGAGTACTCTACCGTTGAGTTAGCAACCCCAAAAAACAAAAAAAGAACGTACTGCAAATATGTAGATACAACCAGAATAAAGAAAAAAAAATCCAGTCGTGTGTGTGTCAGGGATAAATGGATCCATTTATCTATGAGAGAATTATATTTGGTCCATACACTGTTGTCAATATGATTGTGAATTTTTCATATAGTGAAAAGAATAGAAAAAATAACTAAAAAAGCTTAACCCCTTGGTTTTTTAGTTCATACAATGAATGAAAACTAAGCCAGTTAGGGTAATCTCAAATCTTTTTATACTTTTTTAGACCCATTTTTTATGATGAATAAATTAGTCATATAATAATATATATATTAGTTTTATTCAGAATGAATATATTATTTTCTATACAGTATTATTTTCTATACAGTATTATTTTCTATACAGTATTATTTTCTATACAGTATTATTTTCTATACAGTATTGTTTTCTATACAGTATTGTTTTCTATACAGTAAAATTTTCTATTTATAAAAAAATTAGAATTTATATAATATAGATCCCAATTTTTTTTTCATAAATTTGTTTATGATTATAAAACATAGTAGTTGTTAGCAGGGTATTTTTTAGTATTCGTACCTTAGGAGGAATACTAATAATAAATCGAAATTCTAATAAATCAAAATAAATATGATGGAAGTGAAAGAGGAGGAAAGAGAAGAGTAGATAAAATTTGATATCAAGCTATATACGAGTCTTTCACATCCTCTTTTTTATAGTTCATTAATTCAATTTCGTTTTATTAAGACTTAATTCCGTAAAAATCCCTGCCTTCTTTGAAATATCATGAACTGTTCTTGTTGGTTGAGCGCCTTTTTTAAGAAAATCGAGAATAGCAGGAAGATTTAAATAAGTTTGATTAGTTATCGGATCATAAAAACCCACCTTGCTAAGATCTCTTCCTTCTCTTCGGGATCGAACATCAATTGCAACGATTCGATAAACGGCTCATTGGGATAGATGTATATGAATAATACCCCCCCTAGAAACGTATAAGAGGTTTTCGCCTCGTACGGCTCGAGAAAAAAAATTCAATGAGTAGAAGTTAACTTTAACTCTCTGTATAAAATTCAAATAGTAAATAGATTAATAAAAACATTAAATCAATTAGCCAGTATTGAAACCCTAAATATTTTTTCCATAAAAAGCATTCGTAACATTCGTACTCTCGTAACTCAAGTTAAATAACTCTCAAATATCTCACCGGAGAATCCTTAAGTACTTTTTTTATTGAGTAGTCTCTAGCCCTTTTTTTTTGTCTCATTTTTTAGAATCAATTTTTATTCTTCATTCTGATCTAGTTGTTCAAACAATTGAAAACTGGATTTCCTTGTTTCAGGATTCTTTATCCTTACTTTTAATCTTTAGGTTTAGACATGACTTCGGTGATCTTGAATCGTTTTATTAAAAAAGGGCAGCAACAAGCCCCTTATTTTGTTTATGATTTCTTTTCGTTCTATACTCTATACAAAGAATCATACAAACGCTTGATTCACGCATGATAGACTTTTGATTCAAAGAATTTTACAATTTTAAGAAAATTTTCTTTTCCATTGTAAAAGTGCTTGAAAGGACTTTTTTTTCAATATAAAAAGACTTACGAAGTTGTTCCAACTTATTGATTCGCACTAACCCTAGATCCTTACTCCTGCGAAAAGAATCAAAACTTTCTATTCTCCTCGAGCTCCATCCTGTACTCTTTTTTATATTCCAAAAAAGTGTAGGACTCTAGTAAAATAGAACACAAAATGTCGAGCCAAGAGCACCTTTATTCCTATATAAAAAGGGGCGGATGAAAAAATCCACAGCAGATCATGTCCTTCAATTCAAGTCGCACGTTGCTTTCTACCACATCGTTTTAAACGAAGTTTTACCATAACATTCCTCTAGTTTGTGTAATTGATTCAATTATGGAATCATGAATAGTCATAGTTCAGTCAGTATATCGTAATCTATACTTTTTCTTTCTCTATGAATGGAATAGTGAATTTACGCGTAAAGGTTCAGTCAGAATTCAAATGAATCCCATATTAGTTTGAATATCAATCTATATTTATATATATAAATATAGATTGATATTCAAACTCTTAGAATCTATGGTTCTACCTTACTTACCCGCATCACACACAAATTCAAAAAGCAAATAGATTTTTTTGAATTGGGTTGAAATGATGAAAAATAAGTTTATTCTTCTTTTCATTTCAATATTTTATTCTTAAAAACTATTGGATTTTTAAACAGAAAGAGAAAGATGGTGTACAAAGCCAATAGAAGATTGATTCCGTAATGACTGTACTCTGGGACGGAAGGATTCGAACCTCCGAATAGCGGGACCAAAACCCGTTGCCTTACCGCTTGGCTACGCCCCATTTCGATTTTTATTCAAGACTACTAAAAGAGTAATATTCCTATTGGTTGTTCGTCAATTCAAAATGAAATATAGATTACATTGGTGCTAGAGTTTTAACACGTGTAGATAGCAAATCAAACTTACTTTATTGATCATTACATAGAATTCAATTAAGATATTGTATGAAAATATTATTTCTTTCATTCTCATAAGAGAATGAAAGGATTTTTGATTGAGTAAGTTCAACAAAGTCTTTTTAGACTATCTTTCTTTATTTTTTCCTTATATAAAAAATATATTAATAACTCAATCAAAATTAAATTATCCACAAGAACACCAATTTTTGTTATGCTTAATATATTTAATTTGATCTGTATTTGTTTGAATTCTGCCCTTTTTTCAAGCACTTTTTTAGTCGCCAAATTGCCGGAGGCCTACGCCTTTTTGAATCCAATCGTAGATTTTATGCCCGTAATACCTCTTTTCTTTCTTCTCTTAGCCTTTGTTTGGCAAGCCGCTGTAAGTTTTCGATGAAATTCTTAATACTGTCTTAAAAAAATTCACGATTTTTATTCTTCCAACAATTAAAAAGATCAAAAAAATCTTGACGTATGAACGAACTCTCAATTCAAACATTGAATTTTTTTGGTAGCCATACTAAATCTGGATCATTTCTATTTCCTAAATTTTATCCTCTTTTCCCTAAATGAAAGAACCTAATTAGATTCGAGTTCACCAAAAAAATATCTAGATGTTGGTATGCAAATCTGTTTGAATATAAAAGATTCGACTATTATCTTAATTACAAATGACTTTCTGAAACCTTTTTTTTGATTTATTGGTATCAAAATTAGATATTTGGTATAAAAATAGAGAATCTATTCTCTTTTTTTTTTTAGTAAGATCTTGGAGATTGTGTAATGCTTACTCTCAAACTTTTGGTATACACTGTAGTTATATTCTTTGTTTCTCTATTCATATTTGGATTCCTATCTAATGATCCAGGACGTAATCCGGGACGTGAAGAATAAAAAAGAAAGGTTTTTTATTGCTTTATTTAATTAGTGGAAATGCTCGAATTTTATTAGGATTTTATCTATTACACACCATCAAAAGGAGAAAGGGAAAGAGAGGGATTCGAACCCTCGGTACGATTAACTCGTACAATGGATTAGCAATCCAACGCTTTAGTCCACTCAGCCATCTCTCCTAATCGAAAAGGGATACTTAATTAGGTTCCATTAAACAAAAAAGGCTTGAAAAAGAACGTTCTCCACTTTATTCTTAAAAAGCTTTCTTTTTTTGTATAGATTATTCTTTATATTATATATATTTTTTTCATTTTCTATATTTTATTATATATATATAAAATTTCTTTTTTATTATATAAATATATTTATCCTCTATTTATATATATAATATATATATATTACTATTATATAACTATAACTTTTTTTATAGAACTTTCGCAGTAATTCTAGTTACATTAAAAATTTAGATAAAGATTAGATAAAGAAAAGGCGCGAAAGATAAATAGAAATAAATCAAACCACAATAATAGAAATAGAGAATCCTTTTTTTATTTTGTCTCGTCAAAACACAAGTAAAAGATCTTTTTTTTTTTTTATAGCCTGGCCTGGTCAGTCCCCAGCCGGGCCTTTTTTTGTTAAAGTTCAAAAGACTCATCCGATGGATTTTTAGACAAAAAAGATTTGAAATTGCAAAAAAAAAGTGGAATTGAATCCGCTTTTACTAATTTTATTAAGTCAACGCTAGAATTTTATAATTTTTTTTCATATTTTTTTATTACACCCCCGATTACTTTGTTCGACAAAAGGTTAATTTATATGCAATAATTGCATTGTAGCGGGTATAGTTTAGTGGTAAAAGTGTGATTCGTTCCTTTAATCCCTTTAATAGTTAAAGGGTCTCTCGGTTTGATTCATCTTCCGATCAAAAATTTTATTTCTTAAAAGGATTTAGTCCTTTCCCTTTCAATGAAAGATTCAAGGAAGATTATAGATTCTCGTAATTTGTATCCAAAGACTCTAATCAATTGTAAATTTGGATTATGAAATTCCGAAACATAATTTTTGAATTGGATGACTATTTACAATTCAATAAGTATAACAAGAGGATCCATGGATAAAGCGAGAAAAGTTTCTTTCTAATCGTAACTAAATCTTCAGTTCTATTCATTGTTTGGTATAGAAAAAATTGAAGCAAAATAGCTATTAAACGAGAACTTTGGTTTACTAAAGACATCGACATATTATATTGTTTTAGCTCGGTAGAAACCAAATACTTTTCCTAAGGATTCCGTTAATATAGAAATAAAGAACGAAGTAACTAGAAAGATTGTTCGAGTTCGCCTGATCTATCTTCTAGAAGGATCATCTAGAAAGCAAAATTTTCTGTGAAAGTACCCAGACGGAAAAAAAAAGCTAACATAGATGTTATGGGTCGAATTTTGATTTCGTTCCCGTCTTTTTTTATTTGGGAATTTATCCATCCATCATAAAGGAGCCGAATGAAACCAAAGTTTCATGTTCGGTTTTGAATTAGAGACGTTAAAAATATAAAAATGATCGATCGACGTCGACTAAAACCCTTAGCCTTCCAAGCTAACGATGCGGGTTCGATTCCCGCTACCCGCTCTAAATTCACAATTGCCCTTTTTTTTTATTAGAGACCATTTTCTCTATTAGAATTGTCTAATAGCAATTGTGTATTGAATTAACTTCAATACACAATTGCTAAAAATATTTCGCACATTCTTTTTTTTTTTTTTTTTTAACAATTGGAAAGTAAAAAAAAAGCGAAAAGCGTCCATTGTCTAATGGATAGGACATAGGTCTTCTAAACCTTTGGTATAGGTTCAAATCCTATTGGACGCAATATCAATATAGATATATTGATATTTATCTATTATTTCCATTTCTATATATTATATATAATATATTTTTATTCTATTTCGAAAAAAGATAAGAAAGAAATAGAATAAGAAAGAAATTCTGAATGCTTTAAGATTTAATATTAAACAGATATTAGTTATATACTTCTTTCTATTATATATACTTTACTTATAGACTTCTATTTATAGAATTTCTTAAAAATTGAATTAAAATTATAAAATTAAAGAGTAAAATTGACTAAAGAATCAAAAATAAGAACGTTTATTTTTTTATAATTTCTCCTGAAGTAGAAAACGTTCCAGTTGCTCTTGAATACCTTCTTTCAAAAAGCTTTCTGCTTCAGCGGTTAATGTCTTGGTAGAGGCTATGATTTCTTGAAACTCAGGTTTATTCGTTTT